TGCCCAATAACCAATTTGGTCCCAAGGTAAGGAATAACCAGTTACACCAAAAGATGCGGTTAATACACCCAAAACCACACCTGTAACCCAAGTCAATTCACGAGGTTTTTTAAAACCACCGGTGAGATACACACGAAATACGTGCAGAATCATCATTAGGACCATCATACTTGCCGACCATCGATGAACTGATCGGATTAACCAACCAAAGTTAACTTCAGTCATTATATATTGAACAGAAGCAAAAGCCTCTGTAACGGTCGGACGATAATAAAAAGTCATAGCAAACCCCGTAGCTACTTGTACTAAAAAACAAGTAAGCGTAATTCCTCCTAGACAATAAAATATGTTGACGTGAGGAGGAACATATTTACTAGTTATATCATCTGCAATTGCCTGAATCTCAAGACGTTCTTCGAACCAATCATAGATTTTATTGAGATAGGTAAACCAAGGAGACCCCCCCCGAGAACCGTATATGAAAATTTCATCTCGTACGGCTCAAACAGAAACACCCCAATACTATAGTTCTAACGGATGTGTGGAATAGAAAGTTTCAATTTTATTAATTCTATGATTCCATTTTTTCTTAAGATATGAAAGAATAAAAACCCGAAAACTATTCTTTGTGGTTATAATGCCAAAAAATCAAGTCGGCTCATTCGTCTCTATATTGATCGTTATAGGCCTCTTGAATCTTCTATTTACCTATTTTCTTTGTTGTTATTTATGTGTAATGCGGCTTTACTGCTGTTTTTTTTTTATTGATAGGAATTCTCTTGTTAAGACCCTATGAATCAATTAAAACCTCAGATTCATACTAGAACCACGATGATTCAATAAAACCTTCTCAAACTAAGTCCCAAAATTCCCTGAGTTAAGAACCGTTGGATCATCACTTATTCAATGACTAGATCTAATGACGAAAAATCAAAAGAAATCTTTCTCCTTTGATCAAAATAAGCATAAACGGAAGTTTGAAAGAATAAAAATCTTTCTATTTAGAACTTCTAACTCTTTTAAAAATTTTTTGAAGTCCGGCCACGAGGTCTGACTATTAAGTATGAATCATAGTTCTAATACTTTAGTAATCTATAGTAATCTATTTCATATATTCCGTGCTCCAGATACTAAAACGAATATCTGACGAAGTAAAAACATCTCTATCAAGATGACAGATCTATTCTCTGTACTAGCCATAGGATCAATTATACCAAGTCACACACTCATATTCCGGAAATACAGAAAAAAAGAAATTCCACGGTCGAACTACCAAAATAGAATGGGATAAAAATCAGAAAACTAAACGCTTCACTTTGGATTGAAAAAGCTAGTTAATGGTTCTTGTAAATCTAATTCATTGAAATTCCATCCAGTAAAATGGAAGAATTATAAATCTCCAAAATAATAGATAGAAATACTGCAAATAGAGCCATTGCAAGACCCATCAAAGGAGTAGTTCCCCAACCAGGAGCTACTTTACCATATTCTGAATTCAATGGTTTCAATAAACTCCCGGCATTAGTTCGTTTTGGGCGGCCAGATCTAGAACTACCCTCAACGGTTTGTGTAGCCATAATATTTTATATTCATTAAGATCTGTTGACTTTGTATACCATTCCGTTGTAAATAAATGATCTTATCATAGATCCATTGTGGTCTTAAAACTACATAATGTCTTAAAACTATATAATAATGGAAACAGCAACCCTAGTCGCCATCTTTTTATCTGGTTTACTTGTAAGTTTTACTGGGTACGCCTTATATACTGCGTTTGGGCAACCCTCTCAACAACTAAGAGATCCATTCGAGGAACACGGGGACTAGTCGAAGTAATGATCCTCCCAATAGTGGGAGGATCATTACTTTCAATTGAGATAATGAAAAATCATTTCACCCTTTTACTTTTTAGTTGGAACTTTAGGCGGTTCGCGAAAAAAGATAGCGAAAAAAATTATTCCTAGAGTTGAGACTAAAAGGAATGTATAAACCAATGCTTCCATAGATTCGATCGTGGTTTACAATTATAGCTTCCATACCTGTTTATTTTGGACCGTCTCCCGGATAAAGAAAGAACAAAAGTCAAAGAAAAGGCAGCGAGTCAAATGTCAAATCAAGATTTATCCGGTACCCCAACCTATAAGTCAGTCAAATAAAATAAAAACGAAAAGTAACAAAGCAATATTGTATCAAACTACCTGTCTTCGTGTAGTTGGATCTCCAAGTTTTTGGAATGTTCCAAATTCCACTTGAGCATCTAAATCCGGATCAATACCAGCAAAAACATCTCTAAACAAGGTTCTAGCACCATGCCAAATGTGTCCGAAGAAGAAGAGCAAAGCAAACGAAGCATGCCCAAAGGTAAACCAACCCCTTGGACTGCTACGAAAAACACCATCGGATTTCAAAGTAGCACGGTCTAATTCAAAAATTTCACCCAATTGAGCACGTCTAGCATATTTTTTCACAGTAGCAGGGTCGCTATAACTGACTCCATTCAGTTCGCCGCCATAGAACTCAACAGTTACACCTACTTGTTCGACACTATATTTTGATTCTGCCCTTCTAAAAGGAACATCGGCTCTAACAATTCCGTCCCCGTCGACCAAAACAACTGGAAATGTTTCAAAAAACGTCGGCATACGACGTACAAAAAGTTCATGCCCCTCTTTATCTCTAAAGATAGGATGTCCTAACCACCCAACAGCTATTCCATCCCCGTTGTCCATTGAGCCCGCTCTGAATAATCCCCCTTTTGCCGGATTATTGCCGATGTAATCATAAAAAGCTAGTTTTTCAGGAATTTTAGACCAAGCTTCGGATAAACTTTGATTTTCGGCTAAGCCAGCACCAATTCTTCGATATATTTCTTGTTGGAAATATCCTTGATCCCATTGATAGCGCGTGGGACCAAACAATTCAATCGGGGTAGTTGCTGAACCATACCACATAGTTCCAGCAACTACAAAAGCTGCAAAAAAGACAGCAGCAATACTACTGGAAAGGACGGTTTCAATATTTCCCATACGTAATCCTTTGTATAGGCGTTGGGGTGGACGAACACTAAGATGAAATAGACCTGCCAATATACCTAAGGTCCCTGCTGCAATATGATGAGAAGCTATTCCTCCCGGAACAAAAGGATCAAAACCCTCCACACCCCACGCTGGATTTACGGCCTGTACCCTTCCGGTTAGTCCATAAGGATCGGACACCCATATTCCAGGACCATACAATCCTGTTACATGAAATGCACCAAAACCAAAGCAAGCCACCCCTGAGAGAAATAAATGAATTCCAAAGATCTTAGGCAAATCCAAAGAGGGTTTTCCTGTACGTTCATCAGTAAATATTTCTAGATCCCAATACACCCAATGCCAGATAGCTGCCAAAAAACACAAGCCAGAAAACACAATATGTGCCCCGGCCACACCTTCGTAACTCCAAATACCCGGATTCGTTACAGTCCCCCCTGTAATACTCCAACCGCCCCATGAATTCGTTATTCCTAAACGAGTCATGAAGGGTATAACGAACATACCCTGTCTCCACATTGGATCAAGAACAGGATCAGAGGGATCAAAAACGGCTAATTCGTATAGAGCCATCGAACCGGCCCAACCAGCAACCAGAGCTGTATGCATTATATGGACAGAAATCAAACGACCGGGATCATTCAATACGACGGTATGAACACGATACCAAGGCAAACCCATGGAAATACCCCTTTATCAACGAAAAATAGACACAATGTAACTTTATTGCATTGGAAAAAGCTATGCTATAGACCCCTTTTTTAGGGGATTCTCTCGGGGAAAGGATTAATATTTGTTTGATGCTTTTCGTAATAATTACTTTTAGTAATAATGAAACTATTTTGTTCGTAGGAACAAAAAGAAGCAGATCTATTCTACACCCGATAAGTAACAATACGCAATGGTAAGGGGGTTGATACCATTTTATATGAGTGAATATATATATATTTGTTTATCATTCAAAGGACTCATTTGTAAGAATTTTCCTTTATTCATTTTGTCTTCTTTTTTTATGAACTTAGTCAATCTATGGAGAAAATAGGATAATAAAATCAATAGTATTAGGCCACTAAACCCACTGTTACGCTTTCACATCAAAGTGAGATATAGTACTTAATTTTTCTTTTATTTAATGCCTATTGGTGTTCCAAGAGTACCTTTTCGAAGTCCTGGAGAGGAAGATGCATTGTGGATTGACGTATAGTGCGACTTGTCAGATATATTGGGCATACGGTATTTCCCCGTTCTCTTCCCCGATCGAGATATCCCCTCTTTCGCCCGAGAAAGATTGATTCAATTATCAAAAATTTGGAGCGTGAAGTGCAATTAGATCCATTTTTTAGGGAGGGTATACGGACTAATATTATCAATTAGAATAATTTATGGTTGGCTTGGTTAGACCAATCAAATGAAGTATCCAGGCTCCGTTTAGAAAGAAAACCAATTGGTAATAAATATATTTATGATTACGACTTAATATCATATTTATATAATATTTTAGTTATTTCTATTTATTTAGATATTTAGAAATAGAAGTGATCTCAAACTGTTAATCAGTCGAGTAATATGATAAATGCGTTGAATATTTGTTGGAAGACATGAAATAAATTGAAAAAAAAAAAAAAAATAAATAAAAATGGAGAAGTCATAGCAAAAGGACGTGGTATTGGGGCATTTGTCCTATATGTACAAATCCAAATCGGGCGGATCTTTACTCGGAGTAGAGCATAAACCTAAAAAAATTGAAGAAGCCCAGTCAGGAACAAGAAAATTACATCGCGATTTAGATTGTATCTCGATGAAACAATACATCAATGAGAAGTTAGTCAGATAAGTTTAGCAATTTTTTTTTAGATAAACAAAACAGGCCAAAACTCATCTTTCTTGAAAAATGAAAGAAAAGTCCATTTTATAAGTTAAAAAAACCTGTTAGGAAAAAAAAAGCTAGAATCTACACATTGATTCCTTTTTTTCATGATTTTTGTTGAACCGTATGCATCAAAAGGTGCATGTACGGTTTCTAAGGGATATCATTTTATCCCAATCAACCGACTTTATCGAGAAAGATTACTTTTTTTAGGCCAAGGGGTTGATAGCGAGATCTCGAATCAACTTATTGGTCTTATGGTATATCTCAGCATAGAGGATGATACCAAAGATCTGTATTTGTTTATAAACTCTCCTGGCGGATGGGTAATACCCGGAGTAGCTATTTATGATACTATGCAATTTGTGCGACCAGATATACAGACAATATGCATGGGATTAGCCGCTTCGATGGGATCTTTTATTCTTGTTGGAGGGGAAATTACCAAACGTCTAGCATTCCCTCACGCTCGGCGCCAATGAGTTTTTTATTTGATTTGAGAGAAAAAAAGAAAACTATGCCTTCGCACTATATGAATATTAAGTAATAATAGCATGGCACTTCGAATTCGATATGAGAAATTTTTTTTAAACCCTTAGATTACGTATCGAAAGAGTAGTATGAGATAAAAAGGCATTTTCGATTTTAGCCAATCTATCGGGAGGCCTATTTCAGCGTCACAAACTTTTTTGTTTTCACAGCAGGGGCTCTTAATCTTAACAATTTTTAGGTTATGAAAGAATATGAAAATAAATCTTGTTTTTTTATTTGAAAAAAAAAAAAAGAAACTTTGGGATTGCTAAATAACAGATGAAATAAATATATAAAGCAACGGAACCATCATAGTATTTTTATAGTATTTTTGAACTACTACAAAAGGAAGGATGGTTATTGGATCATTTACCAACCCGAGTCTGATAGACCCTATCATTTATTTTCTATTTCTTCGATGTAAGTAAGGTAAGGTAAAAAAAGCGAATTCCATTATAGAGCCGTATGCAATGCGCAAAAGATGCCTGTACGGTTGTTCAATTATATCTTTTTGATTATTCTTTATCTCCTCACTTTCATCATGCGAGATAGAAGAAACATTTTTTATGTTATATCATATATTATCAGGGTAATGATCCATCAACCTGCTAGTTCTTTTTACGAGGCACAGACGGGAGAATTTGTCCTGGAAGCGGAAGAGCTGCTGAAGCTGCGCGAAACCATCACAAGGGTTTATGCACAAAGGACAGGCAAACCCCTATGGGTTGTATCCGAAGACATGGAAAGAGATGTTTTTATGTCAGCAACAGAAGCCCAAGCTCATGGAATTGTTGATCTTGTAGCGACTGAATAAAAAAGAAAAAGAACAAGGATTTCACATGAATTCGTGATTTGGTATTTTATCTTCTTACCGGATTTAATATTCTATTTATTAATTTCTTAATATAGAAAATATAGAAAAAAAAAAAAAAAAAATAAAGAATTCCTAAGCATCCGGTTAAGATCGATCTAAACCAGCACATTATATATATGATTCAACATGCCAACTATTAAACAACTTATTAGAAACACAAGACAGCCAATCAGAAATGTCACGAAATCCCCCGCTCTTGGAGGATGTCCTCAGCGACGAGGAACATGTACTAGGGTGTATGTGCGACTCGTTCAGACCATGGACTAGGACAAAAGAAAGAAAACAATTGATCCAGTATCACCGATCCGTACCAGTGAGTAGGATAGAATAGAATGGACGAACTCCATTGAATATTCAATATCTTAAAAAAAGATCTATCCTTCGATTGGGGTATCAAATGTATGGTTCCCGTTGGTGCAAATCCAATCACCTCAATTTAAAATTTAAGATGAGAAAGGATTCCCCATTGATAGCAAATGGTATTCATTAAGCAGGGGAAATCTTATTTTAAAAAGTCAAAATTTTAGGCCTTATTCTTGCAAGAACGGACTAACAGGGTCAGCTACTCAGCAAATCTTCATAATTAAATACCGTTACTGTATAAATAGATCTCGTTGTGAAAGACCTAGTACTAGATAATTATGGGTAGAGCCAAAGGGCGTGAACTGTACAAGTTAACAATAACATTGATTAAATGAAGGAAGGGCTCCGGTGTATAGAGAGGACCTCGCCGTTTAAGAAGTAACCATAGAAACGATGGAACCCACTAGAATCCATTTTTATTTATTACTTTTTTATTTACTATGTGTTTTTGATACCTAGTATCAATACAATTTTGATTTCTAGGCGAAATGCCTAGAAAAAAATCGTGGTCGGGAAGGTTAGAGTAGCAAAAGCCATTGGAATTTTTATTTTATACATTGGAAGAATCCGTTTTGTTATTAATAGACTAGGACACGGGAAGGGAATAACTGAAAGAAAGGAAATCAATTAGTTATTCATCAAAGTTTCATTTATTCAATGACCAGAATTAAACGAGGGTATATAGCTCGAAGACGTAGAACAAAAATCCGTTTATTTGCATCAACTTTTCGAGGGGCTCATTCAAGACTTACTCGGACTATTACTCAACAGAAAATAAGAGCTTTGGTTTCGGCTCATCGGGATAGGGGTAGACAAAAGAGAGATTTTCGTCGTTTGTGGATTACTCGTATAAATGCAGTAATTCGAGACAAGAAAGTATACTTTAGTTATAGTAAGTTAATACACAATCTGTACAAGAAACAATTGCTTCTTAATCGTAAAATACTTGCACAAATAGCTATATTAAATAAGAGTTGTCTTTATATGATTTCCAATGAGATCATAAAATAAAGAGAGTGAAGGGAATCCGTTGGAATGGTTTAAATGGAGTTCCCTGGAGAATGAACTCTGGGAAGGTAGAGTAGAAATTAGTATGATAAAATATGAAAAAGTCGTCAAAATGAAAATGAAGAAACATGTTGAATAAAAAATATTTCTTATTCTTCTATTCTTCCCCAATTTTTTTTTTTTTTTTTCAAACGACACGACAATCAAATCTGGATTTCCTATTTTTAGAAAAAAAAAGCGTCAATCCACATTTGAGTTTGGATTGGGATTTTTTTTGATTCAATTCAAGAGTCAGCCTATTTTTTTCTGGTTCTAAGACCAGTAGTTCTAGCGGTTGACTCGCTTCTTTCAAATTGTTTCTCATTATTAAGAAAAGGTAACGGAGATAAAATACGAGCTTGTTTTATAGCAATAGTAATTAATCGTTGTTGTTTTAAGGTCAATCGATTCACCCGTCTAGATAATATTTTTCCTTGTTCGCTAATAAATCGACTAATTAAACTCATGTTTCTATAATCAATTCGATCCCCCGATTGGATCGGAGGCAAACGCCTACGAAAAGATCGCTTGGATTTAAGAAAGATTCGCTTGGATTTATCCATGGTTTGTTTATTCCTTATCCTAAAGAAAAGATCCTAATCCTATTTCTTAATTCTCCATCACGGTTGATCTGATCGAAATAGGATTTGGTTTGTTTATATTAAAATTAATATATATTATATATTGTTATATATTAGATATATCTAATATGTCATTTTTGATCTTCCTTGGAACGGAAGACTGACACACGAGTGACCGGTTCGATCTATTTCTTTATCTCCCCGTGAATCGTATGTTTGTAACAACAGGGACAGAATTTTCTCAATTCCAATCGACTAGGCGTATTATGTCGATTCTTTTGAGTAATATATCTGGAAATGCCCGTTGATTCCTTATTAACACGATTTCGAACACAACTGGTACATTCCAAAATCACCGTTACTCGGACATCTTTACCCTTGGCCATGAGCCTCCTTTGGTTTTTGATTCATTCAACTCTTTGATTTTCCGATCCGAAACGAGGAAGAAGAAAGGAACAAAAAAAACAGGTAACTCGAAATCGAATTATGAAAGAAAGGTTTCGTTGCAATAAATCAATATAAATCAATATAGTAATAATAACAATATATTAATAAGTAAGTAATATAATGATTTCTAACTATATTATTTATTATTTAGAATTTTAAATTGCCGTACAGCATTTAATTTTTATTTAAGTATCTTGTATGATATTGTTGCCCCAACCATCACATTTGACTCTATTTTTTATTAATTTTATTTAAATTTGAGCCTGGCCCGAATTACTAGTTTCACCGAGGGGGAATCCCCTTTTTGTTTTTCTAACGTATATTCGAAAAAAAAAGAAGGGAAGGGATTAGTTACAGATATTTGATTCTATCTCTAATCCTCTTCCCCCCCTACCATATCAATAACTAGAATGAAAAAAAGGGGAATATCAACGCATCCGGAAAAAAACGATTGATCTCTATCAATAAACCTGCTAAAGACCCGAACCATAGAGTACTTACTACCGGTGCCACGGAGAGATATGTTTTTAGATCTCGCATTTTAAATTCTCCTCCTTCTTTATTATTTCTAATACATAATGCTAATACATATATAACCAGATGTGTATATGTACTTAATGACTGACCGCTTGTATTTGTACGCGGAATTCCTAATTCAAGTTGAAATGTACAAAATAGATCGTACTTTTCCGAATCTTAAAAGAAACAAATAGGCCCCTTTAGGCCAGAAATTCTCGAAAAATAGTCATTTTTTACAGGGTCTCATATTTATTTCATACTTTAATATAATAGAAATAGAATAATATAATAGAAATAGAATAGAAAATAGAAGTCTTTTACTATTTTTAATATAATTATATGTTATATGAGACCAAAAAGAAGAAATGACAAGATATTTGTGTATATCAATGGAAGAAATAAAGATATGGAAAACAAAACAGGGATTCTCTACAATGACACTGTAGACCAATTGAAAGGGATGTAGCGCAGCTTGGTAGCGCGTTTGTTTTGGGTACAAAATGTCACGGGTTCGAATCCTGTCATCCCTACCTATTACTTATCTTCTGAACAGTAACGGGGGATCAATTGAGATCGATTAAAAGAAAATTGGATATACATAAAAAATCTTTAATTTTATGATAGTATATATGCAAGACGTATTGGGATCACAAAATATTCATTGTGATAATAAAGCGCTCTTAGTTCAGTTCGGTAGAACGTGGGTCTCCAAAACCCGATGTCGTAGGTTCAAATC